TACTCGAACGATCAATTGTTTTTCTTTTTAGTTATTCATAGTTATTCATAGTAACTATGAATAACTAAAAAGAAAAAGTTAATAGCTAAGATTCCAGTAGTTTATTAAATTCCTATGTACAATTTCGATCATGTAAGCCCGCTTAGCTCAGAGGTTAGAGCATCGCATTTGTAATGCGATGGTCATCGGTTCGACTCCGATAGCTGGCTTTACTCGATACTCGATTTATTTGATTTTTTATATGATTGATAATGTGTTTTTGAAATCAAAGAATATTGAAAACACTTCTCTTTCCCTTGTTTCAAGGATTTACGGTTATTATGTGGTAGAAACTTCCAGTTTTAAATAAGAGTTAGAGGAATTAAATCTCTACAGAACAAATCAAGAACAAGAAAAGGACCTTTTTTATAAACATTAACGTTATTTGTGTATGTTATTTGTGTATATATAATATAGTTCCGATGTGGATACAACACATCTTATTATTCTTTGTAATATACTTTGTAATATAAGGAGTATAATGCTTCGGTAAATTTTTTCTCATTTTTCATATTTATCCTTTAGTTCAAGTTCAGTTTTAATTTCAGTTTATGAAATTTCAATAAAATAAGGAGTCTTTATGTCACGGTACCGGGGGCCTCGTTTCAAAAAAATACGCCGTCTGGGGGCTTTACCGGGGCTAGCTCGTAAAAGGCCTAGAGTCGGAAGCGATCTTAGAAATCAATCGCGTTCCGGTAAAAAATCTCAATATCGTATTCGTTTAGAAGAAAAACAAAAATTGCGTTTTCATTATGGTCTTACAGAACGACAATTACTTAAATACGTTCGTATCGCCGCAAAAGCCAAAGGGTCAACAGGTCAGGTTTTACTACAATTACTTGAAATGCGTTTGGATAACATCCTTTTTCGATTGGGTATGGCGTCAACAATTCCTCGAGCCCGCCAATTAGTTAATCATAGACATATTTTCATTAATGGCCGTATAGTAAATATACCAAGTTATCGCTGTAAACCCGGGGATATTATTACAGCTAGGGATGAACAAAAATCTAGAACTATGATTCAAAATTATCTTGATTCATCTTCCCAAGAGGAATTGCCAAAACATTTGACTCTTCGCCCATTCGAATATAAGGGATTGGTAAATCAAATAATAGATAGTAAATGGGTCGGCTTGAAAATAAATGAATTGCTAGTCGTAGAATATTATTCTCGTCAGACTTAACCCTAACTAAAACAAGAAAGAAAGGTTCCGACAATTTTCTTTTGTCAGGACCCAGGTAAGAATTTTTTTTTTTGGGGGGGGGGGGGGTTTCTCCTATTCATATTCATATATGGTAGGGATATGTTCATTCCTTGCCTATATTTGATTTCGCAGAAATTAAGAATTGAAATATTCTATTAAGAAAAAGATAAAGCCTAACTTTTGGAATAAAGGTATCCATTATTATGTTCTGGGATTTGATATATTGTGGTCAGTAACATTGAGAAATTCGACGATGGTACGGAAAGAGAGGGATTCGAACCCTCGGTAAACAAAAGCTTACATAGCAGTTCCAATGCTACGCCTTGAACCACTCGGCCATCTCTCCTATAGAATGATTATGGCCAAAAAAAGAATGAATCGCGAGTTTTTCATATTTGATTGTTGATATAAGTATGATACCTACAATTACAATCAATTCTAACTGCTAACTATAAAAAAAAAATAGAAAACTTTTAATCCAATAAAGACCTTTCCCCCGGGCTGTGGTGGGATAAAGATAATTTTTTTTCGGAAAAAGTATTCTTTCAAAAGAATAAAGATCTATATCTATTTCTGTTTCTGTTTGTCAAGACATCTCCCCGTCTTTTTCTGATAGATCTATTATCGGCTTAAATTAATGGATTGGCAGGGCTCGAACGACCAATCCATTTTTTTTTTTTGTTGAGTCTGTTTTCATGTTATTTCGTATTCTACAATTACTTTTTTTTGTGGGAGTGTTTTCTCACGAGAAATAATTTCAAGAAATTCTAAAATGAATTGGATTGATATCTATGCCTAGATCTCGAATAAATGGAAATTTTATTGATAAAACTTTTTCAATTGTAGCCAACATTTTATTACGAATAATTCCGACAACTTCCGGAGAAAAAGAGGCATTTACTTATTACAGAGATGGTGTGATTTGATCTTAGTATTTAGCCTTTTCAAGTCTTAGAGTAAAAACACATTAGTCAGGATATAAAGATTTGATTGAAATAACTCTGCGTTTGTTGAAGGTGAAGTTTATAAAATATAAAAAAACAATTCCTTCTGTCGTGTATCCCCGACTACTGCAGCCTCAGATGCTTCAATTGTTGATTCTAGCATTGAGCGAAAGGTTACACCTATGGTTTGGGGCGGACTCTGTTTAATCCTACTCCAGTAGTACCAATAGGTAGCATAGAGGATGAAGTGCTACGCCTAGGAATCAACAACACAAAAACTTTGTTAGAAATTCTCCTTTTTCCTTACTGG